TTAACCTAAAAAAGGTATAAAATCTTCTCTACCGGATTATCGTACATTTTAATTTGCCTTTTGCCTTAGGAATTTTCTGATTATCTATAATATATGTATTATTCTTATGTGTTACAATATATACTGTGTTACAATATATACTATATATACAACAATATATTATTAATATATAACTAAAAAAAAAGCAAGGAGTATTTTAAATGCGAGATCTAAAAACATACCTCTCCGTGGCACCGGTACTAAGTACTTTATGGTTCGGATCTTTAGCGGGTCTATTGATCGAAATAAACCGTTTTTTCCCGGATGCGTTAACATTTCCCTTTTTTTAATTCTAGTAATTGGCATGGCATGATAAAGGGGGTAACGACGATTAGAGAACGAATACACTCTCTGTGACTAATCCCCCGCCCTTTCTCCCTTTGACCTTATATTCGAAAAGGGAGAAATAAAATTGTATTTAACCTCAGTAACCCTTGCGCTCAAGCTCAAATTAAAAGTTAAAATGTGAGTCTCGTGCAAAAGTCTCATACATGAGACTTAAATGAAATACTGTACTGTGATTAGAAGTTCAAAATCGTTGTATTAGGTATTCTTTATGTTTATAATATTCTAACTAACTTAATTATATTTACTATTCCTCCATTTACTGCAACGAAATCTTTTAAAGTGTATTTTTACTTAGCAATTTATATATATATATTTTTTCGTTCTATATGCTTTGGGTTGAAAATGAAAGAGTTGCTTGAATAAAAAAGAAGGGGGGGGGGGGGGTTCATGGCCAAGGGTAAAGATGTCCGAGTAAGCGTTATTTTGGAATGTACTAGTTGTGTCCGAAAGATTGTTGATAAAGAATCAAGGGGTATTTCCCGATATATTACTCAAAAGAATAGACACAACACACCCAGTCGATTGGAATTAAGAAAATTCTGTCCATATTGTTACAAGCATACAATTCATGACGAGATAAAAAAATAGATCGAACCGAACGTTTGTAGTTTGTATATTACTTTTTGAAGGTTGAAGAAGGGAGACTTCAAAAGGACATATATTATATATTTTTTTCATTATATGGTATGCATAATAAAAATAAAATCTAAATAAACGAATTCAAATTAAAGAAAAAAAACCAATCCAATTTTGGTCGGATCTCAAAAAATGGAATTCGAAATAGGATTTGAGGTAGAATATAATATATATTATAAGGAATAAATAAACTAAACAAACCATGGATAAATCCAAGCGATCTTTACTTAAATCTAAGCGGCCTTTTCGCAGGCGCTTGCCCCCGTTACAATCAGGGGATCGAATTGATTATAGAAACATGAGTTTAATTAGTCGATTTATTAGTGAACAGGGAAAAATCTTATCTAGGCGCGTCAATAGATTGACTCTGAAACAACAACGATTAATTACTATTGCTATAAAACAAGCTCGTATTCTATCTTTGTTACCCTTTCTTAATAATGAGAAACAATTTGAAAGAGCCAAGTCGGCCATTCGAACTGCGGGTTTTCGAGGTTTTAGAACAAAAAAACAATAGGTTTACTCTTTCTTTTTCTTTTATTCAATTTCTATTTTGATCTAAAAAATACGACAATCCGAATTTTTTTGTTGTCTCGGAAGAAAAATAGAGGAAAAAAAAATATCTTTTTATTGAATGCCTTTGTTCATTTTGACTACTTTATTTTATACGACAAGTTTTTATGCAACTTTCCCGGAGAAGGAACTCCGGGGAACTTTGTTTAAATAAGTTCAGTTGCTTCTTTACACCCTTCTTTTTTTACGATCTCGTTGTAAATACTATAAAGACACTTCCTATTTAATATAGCTATTTGTGCAAGTATTTTACGATTAAGGATCAACTGTCTCTTGTACAGATCATTTACAAAGTTACTATAACTATAGTATGCACCCCCTTCTGTTCCCCGAATTGCTGCGTTTATCCGGGTAATCCACAACCGACGAAAATCTCTCTTTTTCTTATCTCTATCGCGATGTGCTGAAAACAAAGCTCTTATTTTCTGTTGAGTAATAATACGAATAGTTTTTGAATGGGCCCCTCGAAAGCTTGATACAAATAAACGCATTTTTTTTCTACGTCTCCGGGCTATATATCCTCGTCTAACTCTGGTCATTGAATAAATGAAACTTTTAAAAATAACTAATTGAAAATTTTTTATTTCTCTTTGAGTTATTTCTTCTTTCCTCGCTAGTAATAACAAAACAGTTTTTCCAATGTATAAAAAAAATTCCAATGGCTTTTGCTACTATAACCTTCCCGACCACTATTTTTTTTTAGGCATTTCACTTAAGTATAAAACATAAAAACGTAGTAAATCTAGATGAATAACGAAATTGTGGGTTCCTTCGTTTCTATGGTTACTTCATAAACGGTGAGGTCCTTTCTATACACCGGAGCCCTTTATTTCGTTTAGTTAACGTTATTGGTAACTTGTACAATTCAAAATCTTTGGCTCTACCCATGAATTATCCAGTAATAGGTCTTTCACACTGAGATCCACTTATACAGTAACGGTATTTAATTTTGAAGGTTAACCAAAAAGCTGACCCTGTTAGTCCGTTTTACAAAAATGGGAGCATAATTTTTTTTAAGTACTTTCCCGCTTAATGTATAACATTTGTTATCAATGGGAACGTACCTATCAGCTTAAATCGAGCTGATTTGGGTTACACCAAAGTAAACCATAAATTTAACAAAGATACTGGAAATGGATTTCTTTTGTTGACCCAGTTCTTAATCTTAACGAGTCGCACATACACCCTAGTACAGGTTCCTCGGCGCTGAGGACATCCCCGAAGAGCAGGAGATTTCGTGACGTTTCTGATGGGCTGTCTTGTGTTTCTAATAAGCTGTTTAATGGTTGGCATATTGAATAATTTACATTTAGGGACTGGTTTAGATCAATCCTAACCTGATGATTATGAATTAGTTAAAGTTCTCTCGAATATTATTTATCCAAGTAAAAAGATCAAATATAAATTAGGGCAGTTGACTACTTCGACTCTTTCCATTGTTCTTTATTTACTATTCCTTCATTTGCTACAAAATCAATAATTCCGTGAGCTTGGGCTTCTCTTGCTGACATAAAAACATCTCTTTCCAGGTCTTCGGTTAGAACCCAAAAGGGTTGGCCGGTTCGTTGTGCATAAACCTTTGTAAGGGTTTCTCGCAAAATCAACAGTTCTTCCGCTTCCATCATACACTCTCCCGTTGATCCCTCATGAAAAGAACTAGCAGGTTGATGGATCATTACCCTGCTGATATAACAAAAAGATAATTCCCCTATCTCATATGATGAGTCTAAGACAAAAACACTCGTAACCGTACGTGCATCTTTTGCGCATTGCATACGGCTCAACTATGCAATTTACTTTTCTTTTCCACCGAAGAAAATAGAATCTAGCGTATCTAGATCAGTAAATCATCCAATTACCACCCTTCTTTTGCTGAGTTTAAAATACTATGATGGCTCCGTTGCTTTATATATGCATATGCATTTCGTCTGTAATTCAGCAATCCCAAAGTTTCTTTTTGATCCTAAATTAAATAAGGAATTTTTTTTGTACTCTTTCAAACAGAAATCTTGTTCGGTTAGCATTAAGAGTCTTTTGCTATAAAAATAAAAAAGTTTGTGACGCTGAAATGGACTCCGGATAAATAAAAAAAATCAGGAATACCCTTTATCTCATACTCCTCTCTCGATACATAATTTAATGTTTTATTACTGTTAAATAAAAAAATAAATAACTTTTGTATATCGAATTCAAAGTGCCATGCTATTTTTACTCAGAATATTTATAATATATATATTTATATTCTTATGTTATGGTGAAGGCATAATCTTTTTTTTTCGAAAAAAACTCATTGGCGCCAAAGCCAAGCGTGAGGGAATGCAAAACGTTTGGTAATTTCTCCTCCGACCAGGATAAAAGATCCCATTGAAGCGGCTATTCCCATGCATATTGTATATACATCTGGTATCACAAGTTGCATAGCATCAAAAATAGCTATTCCGGGTAATACCCATCCGCCAGGACAATTTATAAACAAATACAAATCCTGGGTCTGATCCTCTATACTGAGATATATAATAAGACCAACAAGGTAATTCGAGATCTCGGTCGTAATCTCTTGGGTTAAAAAAAGTAATCTTGCTCTATAAAGTCGGTTGATTAGGGTAAAATTTTATCCCTCAGGAACCGTACATGCACCTTTTGATGCATACGGTTCACAAAAATATGAAAAAAATCAATGTGTAGATTCCTGCCCTCGTCCTGTTGGATATCAGTTTCTAATGAGGGGATTTATCTTCTATTTTTCAATAAATAGAAGTTTTTCCTCTTCGTTTCCTTATGTCTACTATTCTAACTTTTATTATTATTATTCTATAATATTTATTGTATTGAAAGAAAAAAATATAGATATACATTTAACTAGTTATCGCAGCAAATTAGCTGTTCATTGATTTATTGTTTCATCGAGATCGAATGCAAACCACGATGGCATTTTCTTGTTCTTGAAGAGGTCTCTTTATTTTTTTTAGGTTTATGCTCTACTCCGGGTAAAAATCTGCTCGATTTTTATTTGCACATATAAGTAAAATCATTCTAATACCGCTTCTTTTTTCTTCAACCAGTTCCATGCCTTTGCCAAAAAAATAGGATATTCGATATCTTCAATTTATTTATTATGGATAAGTTATAATATTTAAATAGTAATTATTTTGTATACAATACAAGTATTAATAATCGATAGATTACCAATTGGGATTTGTTTAAACGGAGCCTGGATACGTCATGGCACTTTTTTTTGATTTAACCAAGCCAACCATAAATTATTCTAATTGATATGAATCCCCCTACAAATGGCTCGAGTTGAACTTCACGCTCCAAATTATTGATGATTAAATAAATTTTTCTTGGGCGAAGGGAAGGATATCTTGATCGAGGAAGATAACGGAGAAGCCCGTATGACCCAATATATCTGACAAGTCGCACTATATGTCAACCCAAGTTGCATCTTCGTCTCCCGGGATTCGAAAGGGTACTTTTGGAACACCAATAGGCATTTACTGAAAAAAAAAGAATTAAGTACTATATTTCACTTTGATATGGAAACGTAATAATCGGCCAATTCTTTTCTTATAATACATTAGAAAAGGTACGAAAAGATGCTAGAATAACGAAAGTAAAATTCTTATTACTAGAGCCTTCTAATAAGGGTATCAACCCCCATTGCGTATTGGTACTTATCGGGTATAGAATAGATCTGCTTCTCTTTGTTCCTACAAATAGAATTGTTCCATTATTACCAATAGAATAGAATAAATATTAACCCTTGTTCCGAGATAATCCACTGAACAAAATCGGGGTCCATTGATAGTCATAGTCTTTTCCAATGCAATAAAGTTACATAGTGTCTATTTTTATTTGATAAAGAGGTATTTCCATGGGTTTGCCTTGGTATCGTGTTCATACTGTTGTATTAAATGATCCCGGTCGCTTAATTTCTGTCCATATAATGCATACAGCTCTAGTTGCTGGTTGGGCCGGTTCTATGGCTCTATATGAATTAGCAGTTTTTGATCCCTCTGATCCCGTTCTTGATCCAATGTGGAGACAGGGTATGTTCGTTATACCCTTTATGACTCGTTTAGGAATAACAAATTCCTGGGGTGGTTGGAGTATTACAGGGGGGGCGGTAACGGATCCCGGTATTTGGAGTTATGAAGGCGTGGCCGGGGCACATATTGTGTTTTCTGGTTTGTGCTTTTTGGCCGCTATTTGGCATTGGACGTATTGGGATCTAGAAATTTTTTCTGATGAACGTACAGGAAAACCTTCGTTAGATTTGCCTAAGATTTTTGGAATTCATTTATTTCTTTCCGGGGTGGCTTGTTTTGGTTTTGGCGCATTTCATGTAACAGGCTTGTATGGTCCTGGAATATGGGTGTCTGATCCTTATGGACTAACTGGAAAAGTCCAGTCAGTAAATCCCGCATGGGGCGTAGAAGGTTTTGATCCTTTTGTTCCAGGGGGAATAGCCTCTCACCATATTGCAGCAGGGACATTGGGCATATTAGCGGGGTTATTCCATCTTAGTGTCCGCCCACCCCAACGTCTATATAAAGGCTTACGTATGGGTAATATTGAAACCGTACTTTCCAGTAGTATCGCTGCTGTCTTTTTTGCAGCTTTTGTAGTTGCCGGAACTATGTGGTATGGTTCAGCAACTACTCCCATTGAATTATTTGGTCCCACTCGTTATCAATGGGATCAGGGATACTTTCAGCAAGAAATATATCGAAGAGTTAGTGCTGGGTTGGCCGAAAATAAAAGTTTAGCAGAAACTTGGTCAAAAATTCCTGAGAAACTAGCCTTTTATGATTACATTGGCAATAATCCGGCAAAGGGGGGATTATTCAGGGCAGGCTCAATGGACAATGGGGATGGAATAGCTGTTGGGTGGTTAGGACACCCAATCTTTCGAGATAAAGAAGGCCGTGAGCTCTTTGTACGTCGTATGCCTACTTTTTTTGAAACATTTCCAGTTGTTTTGATAGACGGAGATGGAATTGTTCGAGCCGATGTTCCTTTTCGAAGAGCAGAATCAAAATATAGCGTCGAACAAGTAGGTGTAACTGTTGAGTTCTATGGTGGCGAACTCAATGGAGTCAGTTATAGTGATCCTGCTACTGTGAAAAAATATGCTAGACGTGCTCAATTGGGTGAAATTTTTGAATTAGATCGCGCTACTTTGAAATCGGATGGTGTTTTTCGTAGTAGTCCAAGGGGTTGGTTTACTTTTGGACATGCTTCCTTTGCTTTGCTTTTCTTCTTCGGACATATTTGGCATGGGGCTAGAACTTTATTCAGAGATGTTTTTGCTGGTATTGATCCAGATTTAGATGCTCAAGTAGAATTTGGAGCTTTCCAAAAACTAGGAGACCCAACTACAAGAAGACAAGCAGTCTGATACAAGATTTATTTCAGCTTTTTGATTTCTCTTTTTGTAATTTGAGTTGACATTGGGGATCAGAGAAATCTTGATTAAATCATTACCCTTTTGTTGACTCTTTCAGTTATTAGGGAAATAATCCTCAAGAAACAGGTATGGAAGCTATAATTGTAAACCACAATCGAATTTATGGAAGCATTGGTTTATACATTTCTATTAGTCTCGACTCTAGGGATAATTTTTTTCGCTATCTTTTTTCGAGAACCGCCAAAAATTCAGACTAAGAAATGATTTTTCATTATATACGTTGAAGTAATGAGCCTCCCAATATTGAATGCTGGGAGGCTCATTACTTCAACTAGTCTCCGTGTTCTTCGAAGGGATCTCTTAGTTGTTGAGAGGGTTGCCCAAAAGCGGTATATAAGGCGTACCCGGTAAAACTTACAAGTAAACCAGATAGAAAGATGGCGACTAGGGTTGCTGTTTCCATTCTTATATGAATTCAAGACCGCAATGGATCTCTGATAAGATCCTTTATGTACAAGGGAATGGTATACAAAGTCAACAGATCTCAATAAATACAATCGGATTTATGGCTACACAAACTGTTGAGAGTAATTCTAGATCTCGTCCAAGATCAACTACAGTAGGGGCTTTATTGAAACCATTGAATTCGGAATATGGTAAAGTAGCTCCCGGATGGGGAACTACTCCTTTAATGGGTGTTGCAATGGCTTTATTTACAGTATTCTTATCTATTATTTTGGAGATTTATAATAATTCCGTTTTATTGGATGGAATTTCAATGAATTAAATCCACTTTTAAATACAAATTGAAATCTAAGGTTTCTTTTTGCTAACTCCGTTGGTAGTTCGATCGCGGAATTTCTTTCTTTCTATATTTACGGAATATGAGTGTGTGATTTGTTATAATTGATCCTATTGATAATACAGAGAATGAGCCTGTCATCTTATCTTGATAGAGATGGTTCTACCTCGTCGGATACTCATCCTAGTATCTGGAGCACAGAATGGTATGAAATCTAGACAGAATTTAACTATGATTCATACTTAAGATTCATAACCTGGGAATTTAACTATTTTTATTTCTGTTTATAGGTATTTTTTACTAAAAGGGAAATTAGTTCATATTTTGAGTCATTATACACCTATTTATTGACTAAGTGATGATCCACTAGTTCTTACTCAAAGAATCTTTGGGTTTAGGTTTTTTTGGAATCATCATGGTTCTAGTATGAATCTAGGGTTTCAATTAATTTTTTTAGGGTCTTAACAAAAGAAATTCCTATCAATGAGAAAAAACAATAGTCAAAGCCAGATTACACCCAACTAACAAATCAAATAAAAATAGGGAAAGAGAAGAGTCAAGAGGCCTGTAGTAACAATAAACATAAAATAAAAAAAGAGCCGACTTGAAATTTTGGCATTATCACCACAAAGAAAAACTTTCGTATTAAGATATTTTTATTACATATGCGTTGGGAACAGTATTTGTGTGGTTCTGCTTGAGCTGTACGAGATAAAATTCTCATATACGGTTCTCAGAGGGGGAGTCCCTCCGGTTTACCTATCTCAATAAAGTCTATGATTGGTTCGAAGAACGCCTCGAGATTCAGGCGATTGCAGATGATATAACTAGTAAATATGTTCCTCCTCATGTCAACATATTTTATTGTCTGGGCGGAATTACCCTTACTTGTTTTTTAGTACAAGTAGCTACGGGGTTTGCTATGACTTTTTATTATCGCCCAACTGTTACTGAGGCGTTTGCTTCTGTTCAATATATAATGACTGAAGCGAATTTTGGTTGGTTAATTCGATCAGTGCATCGGTGGTCGGCAAGCATGATGGTTCTAATGATGATACTGCACGTCTTTCGGGTGTATCTCACCGGTGGATTTAAAAAACCTCGAGAATTAACTTGGGTTACAGGCGTCGTTCTGGCTGTATTGACCGCGTCTTTTGGTGTAACTGGTTATTCCTTACCTTGGGACCAAATAGGTTATTGGGCGGTCAAAATTGTAACAGGTGTACCTGATGCTATTCCTATTATAGGATCGCCTTTGGTAGAGTTATTGCGCGGGAGTGCTAGTGTGGGACAATCTACTTTGACTCGTTTTTATAGTTTACACACTTTTGTATTGCCTCTTCTTACTGCTGTATTTATGTTAATGCACTTCCTTATGATACGTAAACAGGGTATTTCTGGTCCCTTATAGAAAAAAGCTGCTTCTAGAGAAAATAGATTTTAGATCTTTCATTTAGCACTTGGGGAAGGTATAAGAATTTCATTGCTACAAACGTGTCTGATTAAAACGAATAAGACACTTTTTTGGACATTTTCTTTCTTTCAACCGCGCAATATTCCAATATTGTATTATGTTATTTTTTTAACATAACACGACTAGTTGAGGGGAATTCTCCGAAAGGAAAATGGATTATGGGAGTGTATGACTTGAACTATTGATTAGGCCGTGCAGCTCTTTCTGTCACATTAAAATTCACAAAGCAATGTGTTTTTATTCCAACCACCGTCTAAACTATATACCGACGATAGGCTGGTTCGCTTGAATAGAATTCTTTCTATGATCCGCCCCGAATCATGTCGTGCATGAACAGGCTCCGTAAAATCCAGTTGAATCCATTATTTGGCAGAATCCAGATTCATTTAAGGTTTTTTCATAGTATGTAATTGCATTCGTTTCCTATGCATCGACCCGCTCTATGATACTATCGGAGTGAAACAAGGCATCTAAAGAAAATAAGAGGCTAAATGTTAATTAGTAACAAGTAAATCCTTTGCTTTGTCTGTAAATGTAAAAAGTCTCACAAGTTTTTGAGAGAAACGCGAATCGCAAAGTCTAAGACGACCCATAAAGCATTTGAGCATCATCAACTTTGTAAGCTTACTTGGGGATTGAGCATTAATCTGTAAGAACGAAATTCCTTGCAATGGGTAATTGTAATTTTTGAAAAAGGAATCTATTCAAATTTTTCATA